CAAAAAGACGATTTTTCAGTACCTTGCTAGGTCCCTTGGGCCAGAATTTGAATTCCTTGCGAGAAACGTTCAGTGGCTTGTGTCAGAAATTCAGTACTTGCTGTTAATAGACTTGGTGAGAAAGACGGGTCGGTTCTTTCCTATTTTATTAGGTACTACCTGTCTCTACTATTTAGGCCGAACGCCGACACTCTTTTTGCCTCAGCCAGAGAACATGAAAAACCTCTTTACACTGCACGAGATCCATGTAGAACAACAACTCCAAAGAGCTTACCTTGAGCCAAAAGAAGAAGAGGACAAGTCTCAACCAAAGAAAGAAGAGGACAAGTCTCAACCAAAGGAAGAAGAGGACAAGTCTCAACAAAAAAAAATAAATGAGGACAAGTCTCAACCAAAGGAAGAAGAGGACAAGTCTCAACCAAAAAAAATAAATGAGGACAAGTCTCAACCAAAGGAAGAAGAGGACAAGTCTCAACAAAAAAAAATAAATGAGGACAAGTCTCAACCAAAGGAAGAAGAGGACAAGTCTCAACAAAAAAAAATAAATGAGGACAAGTCTCAACCAAAGGAAGAAGAGGACAAGTCTCAACAAAAAAAAATAAATGAGGACAAGTCTCAACCAAAGGAAGAAGAGGACAAGTCTCAACCAAAAAAAATAAATGCGGTATTGAACCCAAAACGTGTACGTTTTTGGGGAGCGGATCCGTATGAAGACCAAGATCAAGAATTCGACATATGCTTTGAATTACTTTTTGCGATCCCTATTTTCTATGATAACCGAGTCTATCGTCCAATACGATACATAAAAAATCGTCAGTTTGAGCTGGATGTAAGAAAGGAAGCCTCAGAATATTTTTTTGATACATGCCGAAGTGATGGAAAAAAAAGAATATCTTTTACATATCCTCCTAGTTTTTCTTTTTTTAAGGAAATGATGAAAAGGACGATATCTTCGTCCACAGTAGAAAGACTCTCCTTTGATGAACTAGACAAAGATTGGCTTTATAAGAACAAACAAAGAAAAAACAACTTAAATAAGGAGTTTAGAAAAAGAATTGAGGCTCTAGAGAGGGGAGTTCCTTTGCCAGATATACTCGAAAAAAGGACTAGAGTTTGTACTGATAAAACTACAAGAACTTGTCTACCAACAAGGTATGATCCTCTTTTGACTGGGCCCGCTCGTGTAAGAACCAAAAGATTGATTGTTAGAGACGTCCCAGATGAAACTTCTAAAACTGCAAAAAAACAAGACGTCCCAGATAAAACTTCTGAAACTGCAAAAAAACAAGACGTCCCAGATAAAACTTCTGAAACTCCTGAAACTGCAAAAAAACAAGACGTCCCAGATAAAACTCCTGAAACTGCAAAAAAACAAGACGTCCCAGATAAAACTTCTGAAACTCCTGAAACTGCAAAAAAACAAGACGTCCCAGATAAAACTTCTGAAACTGCAAAAAAACAAGACGTCCCAGATGACAGAGCCAAGGAGCAACTTCTTAAATCTTGTAAAAAACTAAGGCGAGTTCGTAGAAGAAAAGAGAAGGCAATGAAAGCTCCTCAAAGAAAACATAATGCAACGTCAAAAGCTCGTCAAAGACTCGAGGTTGCAGCTTTAAAAGCTAAACTTCAGCAAATCCTTGCTCTAAATCATATTCATGATACCCTTCTTCCAGGTTGCATTTACGAGTCCCCAAAATATGAACAGAGAATGTTAGCGATACTAAAAAGAAAAACACTAAAACTAAGAGCGGAAGGAAAATTATATTATAATCCTTTGGAAAAATTATTTTCTAATCCTTTGAAAAAAAGGGGGGAAGGGTTGATGGGAACCAGCGAAAAAAAAAAAAGGGCAGATAAAATAAAGAGCAGCTATTTGGTTGGACGAAGGGCGGGATACGGAGATCTCTCTAAAACAGTTCCTCGACGGTTAGACAAATTAATCACCGAGATGGAGTACGAACTGGGCGACGTTGTCTCCAAGCACCGGGGAGAGGAGTTTGATATTCAATCACCAGACTTAAAATTTCACGCTGTGCATACTCCTTACTTTTTATATATCGATCCTAGTGTGAAGTATACCGAATCTACTTATACTATCGCTGATGATGCGGATTTTCAAAGAACTGGTAGAGACTTTAATAGTAGTCTCTTTGAGAAAAGCATGACTAATATTGAATTTGATAAAGAAGACGGATTTATAGTCGACTTCTTGGGGGGGCGCAAACGGTGGTGGCATAACGGTGTAATCAAAGGTTCTATCCGAAACCAAAGGCGTAAAAACGGAGTTATTGTAAGATGGATTGACATGGATTCGCGGTCCCCTCTGTTTGTGGACTTCTTAACAAGTAGACTGTCTACTTATTTCGGGTTCGTGAAGCCCCTTGTTTTGAAAATGAAAAAGTTGGTGCATAGGTTTGGAAGTAAAAAGGGGGGCCCTTTCACTCTTAAGGAACCGAAGAAAGAACAGACAAAAACAAAAAGGAAGAGAAAAAGGAAGATAGACGAAAAAAGAGGGAAAGAAAGATTTGAGGAATCGAAAGAAAGTGAAAGCCGCAACAAAATCTTAAAGGCCATGAAGGACATGCTCGAACAAGACGCCGCCTACGAACTAGAGAAGTCACGGTTTTACGGAATAGAAGCATGGAATGAGCTTTATTATGGGCTAGGCGTAAGAGGAGTTGTATTAATTTATAACTCCCTTTTTAGAAAATATATTGCATTGCCTTTAGCGATAATCGCTAAAAATATTGGCCGTTTATTATTATTGCAGCAGCCCGAGTGGTCTGAGGATTTAGAAGACTGGCGGACCGAGCGTCATCTTATATGCTCCGATGAGGGTGGTGTTGTAGGCCCCGTAATCTCCATACCCCCGCGCCTTCCGGCGGAGTGGTGGAACGACGGTCTTCAGATCAAAGTTTTATGGCCTTTAGAGTTGAAACCTTGGCACACAGCGGCTGATAGAGAAAGGTTAAGCGACGATATTGCTTATTTAAGGCCTTTTTGGGGACTAGCTAACCAGCCTTGGGGTGTGAGTCGACCCGACCCCTCCCTTTCCATTTTTTTTAAGCCCATTTTTGAAGAACTAGGCAAACTAATTCAAAGATTACATAAAAAACAATTGAAAGAGGACGACTTTCGACTTCTAAGAAGAGTTGTCAACGAAAGAATAAAACCAAATTCTGGTCAAGTTCTACAAGACTCAATCAAACGGGTTCTAGTTCTAAAAAGAAAAATAGAAGAACTTTTTCAAAACATCAAAAAAAATACAAGAGTGAAATTGATATTGAAACGGATAGGAGTATCTGAATCGAGTGAAACTAAAAAAGAAAAGGATTCTATAATCAGCAATGAGATAATTCCTGAATCATTTAGTCAAATTCGATCTACATCTTCAGAAGAAAAAAGAAAAATTTTGATTAATAGAACAAGCACAATCAAAAATAAAATAGAAAGAATTACAAAAGAAAAAACAAAAGTAACTACAGGACTAAATAATAGTCCTAACAACAAAAATCAAAATAATAATGTAGAATCAGCAAAAAAGATTTGGAAAATTGTAAAAAGAAGAACTGGTCGATTAATAAGTCAATTTAATTATTTTAAAAAAATTTTCATAGAAAAAATATACAAAATATACCTAGAAATCTTTCTATCTATCATTAATATTTCTAGAATCTATTTAACAAAAAAAAATTTTGATAAAGCCATTTACAATACTGAAACAAATCCAAAAAGAATTACCTTTAGTTCGACTAGAAAAAATATAAATAAGAGGAAGTCAGATATTTTTCTTAAATTTTCTTCCTTGCCAGATTTATCTTCCCTGTCACAAGCATATGTCTTTTACAAATTATCCCAAACCCAAGTTAGTGATAAGTTAAGATCTGTTCTTCAATATCGCGGAACGTCGTTTTTTCTTAAAACTGCAATCAAGGATTCTTTTGAAAGACAAGGAATATTTCATTCCGAATTAAAGCATAAGAAAGTTCGAAATTTTGGAACGAATCCATGGAAAAACTGGTTAAGAGGTCATTTTCAATACAATTTATCTAAGATTAACTGGTCTCTATTAATCGCAAATGGAGTCAACCAAGGCCATAAGCCTCAAAATAACGATTTCAATAAAGGAGATTCATATGAAAAAGATCAATTACTTCATTACAAAAAACAAAATGATTCTGAAGTATATTCATTAACAAATCAAAAAACTAAGTTTCAAAAAAACTATAGATATGATCTTTTAGCATATAAATATCTTTATTCTGAAACTAAGAAGGACTCCTATAAAGACAAATTATTTGATATACCACAGGATATTTTTATCAAGAATTATGTAGACAATAAGTCTCTAGACAATAAGTCTCTAGACAATAAGTCTCTAGACAAGAAGTCTCTAGACAAGAAGTCTCTAGACAATAAGTCTCTAGACAATAAGTCTCTAGACAAGAAGTCTCTAGACAAGAAGTCTCTAGACAATAAGTCTCTAGACAAGAAGTCTCTAGACAAGAAGTCTCTAGACAATAAGTCTCTAGACAATAAGTCTCTAGACAATAAGTCTCTAGACAATAAGTCTCTAGACAATAAGTCTCTAGACAATCAGAATTCTCAAATAATTGAGAATAAAGTAATTGAGAATAGAGGTCTTATTTATGATATTCTTCCAAAAAGCGAAGAGTCTCTAAAAATCGAAGAGTCTCCAAAAATCGAAGAGTTTCCAAAAATCGAAGAGTCTCCAAAAATAAATCCGCTCAATCACAAAAAAGACAAAAAAGGCTTTTTTAATTGGCTGGGAATGAAGATGGGAATGAAGATGGGAATGAATGAAGAATCGATGGGAATGAATGAAGAATCGATGGGAATGAATGAAGAATCGATGGGAATGAATGAAGAATCGATGGGAATGAATGAAGAAATAGTAAATGAACCCAGAAATGAACCCAGAGCGGAGTCGAATCGGGAGGATTGGTTCTTCCCAGAATTTCTGTTACTTCAGAAGACAT